CTCTTGTTTTATGAAAATAGGATTTGGCTCAGGATTGCCCATTTTTCATTCCAGGGTTTCTCTGAATTTGGAAGTTACCACTTAGTAGGTTTCCATACCAAGGCTCAATCCAATCAAGTCCGTAGCGTCTACCAATTTCGCCATATCCCCTTTCTACTTCTTTCTCCTTATGAGACCGAGATCTCATTGTGATCCCACCCTCCTCTTTCATTTATGTTGGTCGGAACCTTGGAATTCATTAGATAATGATACTTATTCCTAGATCGAAAAAATGTCTACTCCTATTCTATTTCTTGCCTATCTTCTTTCATCTCGTTAGGAAGACCAGATGCGCATATTTGTATTTGTTTGGCCCAATCTGAAATGATTCTATCATTAATAGATCTGCAATTCAATATGGATGGGTCTATCCCGCATGTATATATATGCCTTTCACACTCTTATTTTTTCCGCGCTATTTTATTTGGAATACTGGAACGGTCGATATTGATTCGTCTTTTTTGTCGTCCTATCTCCTGCCTTTCCGAATGAAACCATAGGAATATCTCATTATTATCTGAATTGCAACCTTATCCCTATCCCTATCTTTATCTTTCTTTTTATTGTTATCTTATCTTTTATTTACTTAATACTATAATTGAATTTATATAATCTGTTCTAACTGCTATAGTATAGCTATAGCTAATTATTATTAGAACTAAGAATAGTTAGAGATAATATTGTCCATCAAAAAATTATAAGAATTTTCAATACACGATTCATTCTCTATTTACTAATGGAATTAGTAACTTAAATTAATAATTATAACTATTATTAATTATAACTATTATTATAATAGTTATATAGTTGTCTATAAAATTTAGTTGTCTATTAAATTCATTTAATTAATCAATTTATTTAATTAATAGAATAGAATTAATAGAATATAGCCAAGATCCCAGTGTTTTCCGAATTCCTATGCATTTTTTCTTTTTATGCGAGCCCGCTTAGCTCAGAGGTTAGAGCATCGCATTTGTAATGCGATGGTCATCGGTTCGATTCCGATAGCCGGCTTTTTCTGTTTGTTCGATTTTTTCATGATTGATAATCATAACGTCTTCTTAAGATCAAGGAATATTGAAAAGGCTCCTACCCTTTTCTCCAAATGTCGGATCATAGATCTATTATGTTGGAGGAACTTCCAACTAGGAATAAAAAACAGATTGGGGTATTTAGATCCATACAGAACAAATAAAGAGGGGGACACTTAACTTCCTATATATACATATACAAAATAATCCATATATTGAATACAATTCATCTCATTCTTTTTTGTAGTACTTCAGCAGATTCAGCTTCGTTTATGGTTTAGTTCAGTCTTAATTTAAGTTCATTCTGTCAATTTTTATTTTTCAATTTCAATAAAATAAGGAGTTTTTATGTCTCGTTATCGAGGGCCTCGTTTCAAAAAAATACGCCGTCTGGGGGCTTTACCGGGACTCACTAGTAAAAGACCTAGATCCGGAAGTGGTCTTAGAAGCCAACCACGTTCCGGGAAAAGATCTCAATATCGTATTCGTTTAGAAGAAAAACAAAAATTGCGTTTTCATTATGGTCTGACAGAGCGACAATTACTTAGATATGTTCGTATCGCTGGAAAAGCCAAAGGATCAACAGGTCAGGTTTTACTACAACTACTTGAAATGCGTTTAGATAACATCCTTTTTCGATTGGGCATGGCCTCGACCATTCCTGGAGCCAGACAATTAGTTAACCACAGACACATTTTAGTTAATGGGCGTATAGTAGATATCCCGAGTTATCGCTGTAAACCTCGAGATATTATTACTACGAGAGATGAACAAAGATCCAGAGTTCTGGTTCAAAATTATATGGATTCAACTTCCCGCGAGGAATTGCCAAAACATTTGACTCTTGAGTCATCCCAATATAAAGGGGTAGTAAATCAAATAATAGATAGTAAATGGGTCGGTTTAAAAATCAATGAGTTGCTAGTCGTGGAATATTATTCACGTCAGACTTGATCCTGATTAAATAAAAAGAACACAAAGCTTCGGACAATTTGGACCCTTTTTCTCCGAAGTATAGGGGATTTAATCCGTATTTTTCTCCGATTCGCGTATTACAACTAGTAGTGAGATTCTCACTCCTTGTCTACTCTTTTCTTTCCGAAATTTTCGGTACCAAAGTTATTAGGAAAGGAATAGAGAATCTCTAGAAAAGAAAGATCTTACCATTGGAATAATGGTATCCATTGTTATTAGATACATTGTGGTCGATAACGTTGGTGAATTAGGGGAAGGTTCGGAAAGAGAGGGATTCGAACCCTCGGTAAACAAAAGTCTACATAGCAGTTCCAGTGCTACGCCTTGAACCACTCGGCCATCTTTCCTACATAATCTTAGGATTATGGCCCAGAAACCGATTGAATAGCGAGTTATTGATATTATTGAATTATTGCAATACAGGTACGACCGATCAATTAGAAATCGAAAACTTTTCATCAAACAAAGTTAGGCTCGAGGGATAAAAAAAACACCATTTTTCTCTTGTTAAAAATATTCACATTAACAAAAATAGATATCTATTTTGTCAAGACAACGATCCCATCATCTTATTTTGCTATTTATACCAGATTAAACTAAGGGATTTTAATGAATCAACTAACCTTATTTTATACTATGATTACGCTACTATGATTACGTTTAGACTCTACTTATAGTTAGACTATGGTTGGTTCTATAGGAATTCGAAAACTCCTTTGTCGTTTTAGATTTCTCAACAACAACTCTTTTCATGAGCTACCCCATACCATAGATCTATTACAAATTCATGAGTCGTCTATGATTTTGAAATTTCAATTGTATTGTGTATACATTCAATTCACACAAAATAGATAGTTCTTATATAACTTATCTAAAATAGTAAGACTTCTGTTCATTGGTATACTACATTGAAATGAAACCCAATCCATCGGATTTCCATATTTCCTATCTATCCCTGTCCCTTTGGGACAATTGGAGTGGAAGGTCCACACCCTTTTTTTTTAGAATTCGTTTTTTAGACTTAGTCTGTTTTTATGTGATTTCGTACTGTACAATTCCTTTGTTTGTGAGATCATTTTCCCTCGAGGGAGGGGTAATGAGAAGAATTTATAGAATGGATTGCAAACTATGCCTAGATCTCGGATAAATGGAAATTTTATTGATAAGACCTTTTCAATTGTAGCCAATATCTTATTACGAATAATTCCGACAACTTCAGGAGAAAAAGAGGCATTTACCTATTACAGAGATGGTGCGATTTGATTCTTTTTATTATTATTGAATTTCTTATTTATTTTTACTTTACCGCCCTCATTCAGAATTACAAGAAAGAGACCTGCTTAGGGATACAAAAAAAAAATAGATTCTTGAAATAAACCTACGCTTGGTGAAGGTGAAGTTTGGAGATAGAACAATTCCTTCTGTCGTGTATCCCCGATTGATGCAGCCTCAGATGTTTCAATTGTTGATTCTAGTATTGAGCGAAAGGTTAAACCTATGGGTTATTTATCTATTGCAGGTCAATCCTACTCTACTAGTACCAATAGGTGGCATAGGGAAAGAAGCACTACACTATACCTAGGAATCAACAACACGAAACCTTTGTTATAAATTACCCCTTTTCCTTATTTTATTGGGATCGGGACTAACAAGAGTGGTTGGGACAACAAACATCCATCTCGTTCGTATTTTGGATACCCGTATAACCATCGAAGATTGTTGAAGTGACGAATTCCTGGAAATAGAAGACGTTGAGGACAAAGAAATTGTTTGAGTTACCATTTCTATCTAGCATCAACATCTTTTGTGTTAAGAAAAGATAGACCTCTTGCAGGAAGGCTGGCTAGAGATTTCTTGTAAAAACACCAGCCCCCATCAGTTCATAATGAGAATATAATATCCCAATCCTTTTTGATTCCATGGATTATTCCCCTTATTACTATACACAGAAGGGAGGAGCCGTATGAGATGAAAGTCTCACGTACGGTTTTGGAACGGAGATTCTTTGAATAAAATGAACGACCGTAACGGATGTCGGCTCAATCCGAAGGAAATTATGCGGAAGCTTTACAAAATTATTATGAAGCTACGCGACTAGAAATTGATCCCTATGATCGAAGTTATATACTCTATAACATAGGACTTATCCACACAAGCAACGGAGAACATACGAAGGCCTTGGAATATTATTTCCGGGCACTAGAGCGAAACCCATTCTTACCGCAAGCTTTTAATAATATGGCCGTGATCTGTCATTACGTGCGACTATCTCCACTATAGAAAGAAGGAAAGAAAGATCCAATTTGCTAGTAAATACTAGGAAAAAAAAAATAGGCTTTCTACATATGTATCGTCCAAAGCAACGATTTTTATCAGCTGTAGCAAAAAAAGAGACTTCGTAGGAGCCGAAATAGCAAGAAATGGGTACGGCCTATATACTAGATTCTATGGATAAAGGATCTAATTGAGAGAGGAAGCACCGTAAAGATCAATTAGAGAGGTTTGTTTTTAGGCCGATACAATAAGAACTGCTTACTTATGTCATGATATGATGATATAAAAGTTAGGAATCAATTTATGTAATAGAGTTGATCTACTAAGGTATTGAGCAGCGGTGTAGCATCAGATCCCAAAGATAGTAAGTCCTTTCTTTTTTAGAGGAAAGTCTTTTTCAAAGATTCTATATGAATTTATATATGAAATCGAGATAGTTACCTTTCAGAAGATTATAACGATAGAGGGAGATACCTATACTTCATTCTTCTGAAGGTAGGAGAAAAGAGAAAACAGATTTTGGATCAAAATGATAGTTTGAAACTTATGTAATTAATCTCTTCTGGTTAACCGATCCAAAATCGGATCGATTTATCGTAAATCCCATTACGTTAAAGATATGGTAGATTAAGATGGAACGCCAAAAGACTGCGGAGCCGTATGAGGTAGAAAACTCTCAAG